TCTTTTCTTAGAAAATACATGATATTGCCTTTATTAATCATAGCTAAAAACATTTTACGTATTTTATTATTCCAAGTCCCGGAATGGCACAAGGATTTTAAGAAATGGAATAAAGAAAAATATATTAAATGCACCTATAATGGTGTTCAATTATCAGAAACAGAATTTCCCCAAGATTGGTTAACAGACGGTATTCAGATAAAGATTGTACATCCTTTTTGTCTAAAACCTTGGCAAAAATCTAAGGTACGATCTCACCATAGAGATCAAATGAAAAAAAAAAATAAAAAACAAAATTTTTGTTTTTTAACAGTCTGGGGAACGGAAACAAAACTTACCTTCGGTTCTCTCCAAAAACGACCTTTTTTTTTTAAACCTATTTATAAAGAACTCAAAAAAATAAATAGAAAGGTAAAAAATAAATTTTTAAATAAAAAAAGAATTATAAAAGTTAGAAAAGAAAAAACAAAATGGGTTATCAAAATAATTCGAGTTATAAAACTCATAATAAAAAAACTGGAAAAAGTAAATCCAACTTTATTCTTTGAATTGAAGAAAAAAAATATATATGAACCGAATGAAAACGAGAAAGATTTCAAAAGAAATAATAAGATTATTCACAAATCACCCGTTCTAATTCGACCGATGAATTGGTTAAATTATTCACTAATAGAAAGAAAAATGAAAGATCTTTCTGATAAGACAATCAAAATAAAAAATCAAATTGAACAAACCACAAAAGAAAAGAAAGAAAAAGAGATAATTCTAATTTATGATAATAAAATATTGGAATCATATAAACATCTTTGGAAAATTTTAAAAAGGCAAAATATTAGATTAATGCGTAAATCACATTACTTTATCAAATCATTCATTGAAAAAATATACATAGATATTTTGTTATGTTCCATTACCTTTTCTAAGATCAATGCGGAACTTTTCTTTGAATCAACAAAAAAGATCTTTAATAAATCCATTTACAACAATAAAAGAGATCAAAAAAAAGAAGGAATTGATGAAATAAATAAAAATAAAATGAATTTGATTTTGACTATAAATTCTTTTTTTCCAAATACTTATAATACTAAAAAAGGGAATAAAAATTATAATATTTATTGGAACTTATCTTCCCTATCTCAAGCATATGTATTTTACAAATTATCACAAACCCAATTACTTAACCAATTATTTAATAAGTATCACTTGAGACCTATACTTCAATATCAAGGGAACTCTCCCCTTTTTAAGGATAAATTCAAAGACTTTTGTATGGTACATGGAATATTTCATCCCAAATCAAGATATAAAAAAATTCATACATATGTAATGAACGAATGGAAAAACTGGTTAAAAGGTCATTATCAATATGATTTATCTCAAAAAAAAAGGTCTCGATTAGTACCTAAAGAATGGCGAAATAAAATCAATAAACCTCATATGATTAAAAAAGGGGAATCAATTCAATTGGATTTATATAAAAAAGTTAATTCCATAAAAAAAAATGACTATGAAGCGAATTCATTTATGAGTCAAAAAGACAAATGGAAAAAACATTACAGATATGATATTTTATCATATCAATACATAAACCCCCCTAATTCATATATTTCTGAATCGACATTAGAAATAAAAGAGGCCCAAGAAATTCCATATCATTCCACTACATCGAAACCTGAATCATTTTATGTATTGGTAAGTATACCTAGTAATAATTATCTAGAAAAAGAATATATTATTGATAGGAATACCAATTTGGATAGAAAATATTTTGATTGTAGAACTCTTTCTATTTGTTTTAGAAAAAATATTGAGATCTGGACCAATGCTGATATTCGCAGAAAGATTCATAAAAAGGCTAAGACTGAAATTAATATTAATAAAAGGAATATGATTCATCAAGAGATCAAACCATGCAATCAAAAAAAAGACTTTTTTGATTGCATGGGAATGAATAAAAAAAGGTTCTGTGATACCGCATTAAATAATGCCAATCTAGAACCTTGGTTCTTTCCAGAACTTGGGCTACTTTTTGATGTATATAAGATTCAACCTTGGATCATCCCAATAAAATCACTCTTTTTCAATTTTTATACAAATGAAAAAAGTAAAAACATCAACAGAAATCCAAAGAAAAATCTTAATATATTATATAAAAAAAAAAAAGATCTTAAAGTAGAAAATTTTGAGCAGGAAGAACACGAACAACAAAGCGAAGGAAATTTTGTATTGAATCTACTAAAACAACAGAATAAAAAAGCTGTTGAAGAAGATTACGGAAGATTAGAAATGAAATATAGTATAAAACAAAAAAAATATAAGATCAATAAGGAAATGGAACTAGATTCCCTTTTAAAAAACTCTTTACTTTTTCAATTAAGATGGACTAATCTCTCGAATGAAAAAATATTGAAAAATATAAGGACGTATTGTGTTCTACTTGGAGTGAAAGATCTAAAAGAAGCTGCTATATCCTCGGTTAAAAAAGACGAAATAAACCTAGAAGAAATATTTATTCAAAAGGACTTAGTTCTTAAAAATTTGATAAGAAGGGGAGTATTTCTTATTGAACCAATTTGTATATCTATAAGAAGGGATGGAAAATCTATTATATATCAAACTATAGATACTTCATTGGTCGATAAGAAGCACCAAACGAATAATAAATACACAAAAAGGGTATATATTAAAAAAGGGGAGTTCAAAAAATACATTGTACAACACAGCAATATATTTTTTAATGGAGACAAAAATAATTATGATTTCCTTATTCCTGAAAATATTTTATCTCCCGTACGTAGGAGAGAGTTTCGAATTCGAATTTGTTTCAATTCCGAAAATTGTAATGTTGTGGATAAAAATCCAAGATTTTGCAATAAAAACAAAATAAGAAACTGCGGGCAAGTTTTGAATGAGGACAAGCATATTAATACAGATGAAAAAATTTTGATGAAATTAAAATTTTTTCTTTGGCCCAATTATCGATTAGAAGATTTAGCTTGTATGAATCGCTATTGGTTTGATACTAATAACAGCAGTCGTTTCAGTATGTCAAGAATACATATGTATTCACAATTCAGAATAAATTCAATTCCAATGAAAATTAAAAATTTTATAGTAGATTTACTCAATATTGTGTGATATATTTGGTAGATGAAAACCTCAATATATACACTGTATAAAATTATAATATATAATGCTGATTTTATAGTGTATCAAATTTCACTAGGAGGAGCGGAATCCCTTTAAGTCAAAAGAATGGATATTGTTCTCTTTCGTGAATACAGATCTTTTGATCCAAATTCAATTTTAAATTGAATTTGGATCAAATATAGAAAATATAAACCAACCACATAAACAAAAAACAAATGAGTATATGAATAAAATAAATCCAATTTTGATGTATACTAAATAAAAATAACTAACATAATAAATACTATTATTTTTCCTGATCGGTAAAATTAACAGAAAAGACAGATATAAATCTTAATTTATGGTCAAAAATTCATTAATCTCAGTTATTACACAAGAAAAAAAAGAAGAAAATAGCGGGTCTGTTGAATTTCAAGTATTCCATTTCACCAACAAGATAAGGAAACTTACTTTACATTTAGAATTGCACAAAAGAGATTTTTTATCACAAAGAGGTCTACGAATAATTCTGGGAAAACGTCAACGATTATTGACCTATTTGTCAAATAAAAAGAAAGTGCGTTATAAGAAATTAATGGATCAGTTAGATATTCGGGAACCAAAAAATCGTTGATTTTATTTGAATTTTTTCTTTTAGTTTATTATTCTTATAATTGTTATTTTTTTTTTAATTCTTTTTTCTTAGTTCAGTTATTAGCATTAGATTTTTCATTTTAAGAAATTCATGAAATAAAGAATTAAGGAAAAAAAAATATATGACTGTACCGGCTACAAGAAAAAATTTCATAATAGTCAATATGGGCCCTCACCACCCATCAATGCATGGTGTTCTTCGGCTGATCGTTACTCTGGATGGTGAAGATGTTATTGACTGTGAGCCTATATTAGGCTATTTACACAGAGGGATGGAAAAAATATCGGAGAACCGAACAATTATACAATATTTGCCTTATGTAACACGTTGGGATTATTTAGCTACTATGTTCACAGAAGCAATAACAGTAAATGCACCAGAACGATTGGAAAGTGTTCAAGTGCCTAAAAGAGCCAGTTATATCAGAGTGATTATGCTGGAGCTAAGTCGTATAGCCTCCCATTTGTTATGGCTTGGCCCTTTTATGGCCGATATCGGTGCACAGACTCCCTTTTTCTATATTTTCAGAGAGAGGGAATTTATATATGATCTATTCGAAGCTGCCACAGGTATGCGCATGATGCATAATTATTTCCGCATCGGAGGAGTAGCTGCGGATTTACCTTATGGCTGGATAGATAAATGTTTTGATTTCTGTAATTATTTTTTAAAAGAAGTTGTTGAGTATCAAAAACTTATTACGCGAAATCCCATTTTTTTGGAACGAGTTGAAGGAGTGGGCATTATTAGTGGGGAGGAGACAATAAATTGGGGTTTATCAGGACCAATGTTACGAGCTTCTGGAATCCAATGGGATCTTCGTAAAGTTGATCGTTATGAGTGTTACAATAAATTTGATTGGGAAGTCAAATGGCAAAAAGAGGGCGATACATTAGCTCGTTATTTAGTACGAATCGGTGAAATGGAAGAATCCATAAAAATAATTCAACAGGCTTTAGAAGGAATTCCCGGAGGACCTTATGAAAATTTAGAAAACCGCCGCTTTCATACGACAAAGAATTCCGAATGGAATAATTTTGAATATAGATTTCTTACTAAAAAACTTTCACCCAATTTTGAATTGTTAAAACAAGAACTTTATGTAAGGGTAGAATCTCCAAAAGGAGAATTAGGAATTTATTTAATAGGAGATAGTAGTGTTTTTCCCTGGAGATGGAAAATTCGTCCACCCGGTTTCATCAATTTGCAAATTCTTCCTCAGCTAGTTAAAAGAATGAAATTGGCTGATATTATGACGATACTAGGTAGTATAGATATCATTATGGGAGAAGTTGATCGTTGAAATGATAATTGATACGACAGAAGTACAAACTATAAATTCTTTTTATAAATTAGAATCCTTAAAAGAAGTCTATGGACTCGTATGGATTTTTGTGCCCATTTTCACCCTTGTCTTAGGAATCATAATGGGGGTATTAGTCATTGTATGGTTAGAAAGAAAAATATCCGCAGCAATACAACAACGTATTGGACCTGAATATGCCGGCCCATTAGGGATTCTTCAAGCTTTAGCGGATGGAACCAAACTACTTTTGAAGGAGGATCTTCTTCCATCTAGAGGGAATATTCGTTTGTTTAGGGTAGGGCCTTCTATAACGGTTATATCAATTCTACTAAGTTATTTAGTAATTCCTTTTGGATATCACCTTGTTTTAGCTGATCTCAGTATAGGTGTTTTTTTATGGATTGCCATTTCAAGCATTGTACCCATTGGTCTTCTTATGTCAGGATATGGATCAAATAATAAGTATTCCTTTTCAGGCGGTCTACGAGCTGCAGCTCAATCAATTAGTTATGAAATACCATTAACTCTATGTGTATTAGCAATATCTCTACGTGTGATTCGTTGGAACATGAACTTTTTTATCTCTTTTCTAGAAAAGAGATAAAAAATGAATTTAAATTTAAATACAATAGAAATCTAATTAAATATGAAATAATATAATATTTTTTCTTATTTTATTTTCAAGCTTTATAAAGTAAGTCAAAAGAAAGAAATTGAAAGTCTTGAACAAATCTCTTTATTTTTTTTTTTTTTATTCAACATTTTAGTTCGATGAGTTAAACCAGATAGTTATATGAGTGAAACAAAACTGCTACTCAATTTGCAGTAAAAAAAAAATCTCATTCCCTAGAGTATAAGAAGGAAATTGAAGTAAACATAAATTGTTTATCCCAAGATTGAAATTATTTGATTAATCGTCATATCTTGAAGCGGATGCAAAAGGTCAACAGTAAAGTATTTCTTACTATACTAGGGATCAATCAAAAAGAAGTGGGCAGTTAGGAACACCAAAGTACGCAAAGGATAAGTAATGGAAATAATGTAAGGTAATAAAAGAAGTTAATTTTTGCATAAAATGAATCATAATAAGGGCTTGAAGTTGGTAGAAATAATCAAGCAGTACTTCCCCACGATTCCGATCTAGAGTATGCTACTATTCGCTGATTAAAGAAATAACTATCAAGAACGAATTAATCCTTTATTTTATTTGCTTTTAGTTTTGAGTTTTCAGAAAGAAGAACAGAAAAAAGACAAATAGAATGCAATACAATAATAGAATAAAAAGTTCATAATAATGATTCATTAACTAATGCCCAATTCTTTCTATTTATGACGAGCATTTAATTGAAGGATTAAGTTATTGCTGAACAAAGAAAGAGAAATTTTATAAATTCTGATTATATCATTATAAAGGATGAGATCAATTCGGAAGTGCTTTTTATTATTCTAGCAGACAGAATTTTATTGGTCAAATTGAGGATTCTCCAACCCCCAAATTATCTTTACATTCTTTTATATTCTATAGAGTCCAAGGAAAGCAATTAGTCCTTACCTTACATTTATTTGTGGCCATAGAGGAGCCGTATGAAGCTTAGGTTTCATGTACGGTTTTGGAATAGCGATTGGAGCAGTGATGTTATCATCGACTATAATTATCTAATAGTTTAAGTACAGTTGATATAATTGAAGCACAGTCCAAATATGGTTTTGGGGGATGGAATCTGTGGCGTCAGCCCATAGGGTTTCTAGTTTTTCTAATGTCTTCTCTAGCAGAATGTGAAAGATTACCCTTTGATTTACCAGAAGCAGAGGAGGAATTAGTAGCAGGTTATAAAACCGAATATTCAGGTATAAAATATGGGTTCTTTTATCTTGCTTCTTACCTAAATCTATTAGTTTCTTCATTATTTGTAACAATTCTTTACTTAGGTGGGTGGAATTTTTCCATTCCATACATATCTATTACTGAACTTTTTGGAATAAATAAAATGTTTAGAGTCTTTGTAATAGTAATTGGTATCTTTATTACATTAGCTAAAGCTTATTTGTTTCTGTTCATTCCTATCACAACAAGATGGACTTTACCTAGGATGAGAATGGATCAGTTATTAAATCTTGGATGGAAATTTCTTTTACCTATTTCTCTAGGTAATCTATTATTGACAACTTCTTCTCAACTTGTTTCACTATAAAACTCTAAAAAAAAAAATAAGAAATGAAGAGAAAACAATAATGATATTCTATATTCATAACTTATCTCAACTAAGAGAAATAAAAATAAATTTTATTCATGGATATCTATAATATGTTCCCTATGGTTACTGGGTTCATGAATTATGGCAAACAAACAATACGAGCTGCAAGGTACATTGGACAAAGTTTCATAATTACCTTATCCCATACAAATCGTTTACCTGTCACTATTCAATATCCTTATGAAAAATCAATAACATCAGAACGTTTTCGTGGTCGAATTCACTTTGAATTTGATAAATGTATTGCTTGTGAAGTATGTGTTCGCGTATGTCCCATAGACCTTCCTATTGTTGATTGGAAATTTGAAAAAGATATTAATAAAAAACAATTGCTTCATTATAGTATTGATTTTGGAGTCTGTATATTTTGTGGTAACTGTGTCGAGTATTGTCCAACAAACTGTTTATCGATGACTGAAGAATATGAACTTTCTACTTATGATCGTCACGAATTGAATTATAATCAAATTTCTTTGGGTCGGTTACCAATGTCAATAATTGGAGATTACACAATTCAAACAGTTATGGATTCAACAACTCAAATGAAAAAAGAAAAACCCCTTGGTTCAAGAACGATTACCAATTACTAAGATTTGGTTTGGAATCAAGTAGGATTAGCCAAATAACTTTATTTTATCTATATGATTTTTTTTGATTCAATTAGGAAGGTATCATATAAGAAAATAGTCCCTTTCCTGGCCCCCTTAGTAAGGTCATGAAATATTTCGACTTATTTATTTTTCTTTCATAATGGATTTACCTGGACCAATACATGATATTTTTGTAGTCTTTTTGGGATCAATTCTTATATTAGGAGGTCTGGGAGTAGTATTACTTATGAATCCCATTGATTCTGCCTTTTCATTGGGATTGGTTCTTGTTTGTATATCCTTATTCTATATTTCATTGAATTCCTATTTTGTAGCTGCCGCACAGTTCCTTATTTATGTGGGAGCCATAAATGTATTAATCATATTTGCTGTTATGTTCATGAACGGTTCAGAATATTCCAATGATTCCTATTTGTGGACCATTGGAGATAGGATCACTTCACAGATTTGTATAAGTATTTTTTTTTCATTAATGACTATTATCCCAGATACTTCATGGTATGGAATTTTTCGGACTACAAAATCAAATCAGATTATAGAACAGGACTTAATAAGTAACGTTCAACAAATTGGGATTCATTTATCCACAGATTTTTATCTTCCTTTTGAACTCATTTCTATAATTCTTTTAGTTTCCTTGATAGGTGCAATTACTATGGCTCGTCAATAATATAATAAGAAATAAGAACTTCTATTTTGATAATTCAAAGAATGAAAAAGGATTCAATCTCTTATCTACTGTGAATATGCTCTTTTATTCTGTAATTCTTCTATTCTATTCAACTTAATTGGTTGAATTTTTGTTTATATTGAAATGAATCAAGATTGATGAGGAATTTGTCAATGATGTTAGAGCTTGTACTTTTTCTGAGTGTTTCTTTATTTTCTATCGGTATCTATGGACTGATCACAAGTCGAAGCATGGTTAGAGCACTTATGTGTCTTGAGCTTCTACTGAATTCGGTAAATATGAATCTCGTCGCATTTTCCGATATATTTGATAGTCGGCAATTAAAAGGAGAAATTTTCTCAATCTTTGTTATAGCCATTGCGGCTGCTGAAGCAGCTATTGGGCTGGCTATTATATCGTCGATCTATCGTAACAGAAAATCAATTCGTATCAATCAATCGAATTTGCTGAATAATTAGTCATAATTTTTCTATGTGAAAATATAAAGAATCTAAATAAATAAAAATGAAGATCTTTATATTAATCTAAAAATTTCATAAAATGAACATAAATTGAATTCATATGTCATATTTCATGGTTATTTAAAAAGAAATCAAAGTATCTTGGCCTTTTCTCATAAACAGATTTGAAAATATATTGATTCTTCAAATTTTGATAAATCATTGATTCATCTGGTATAAAATATCTGATTTATATCATTATACCAGATTGAAAATATTTTGTGTTCAAAACTGAAATTTATAGACCCAATGTCACATTCAGTCAAAATTTATGATACATGCATAGGGTGTACCCAATGTGTTCGAGCTTGTCCAACGGATGTATTGGAAATGATACCTTGGGATGGATGTAAAGCTAAGCAAATTGCTTCTGCGCCAAGAACCGAGGATTGTGTAGGTTGTAAGAGATGTGAATCCGCTTGTCCAACGGATTTTTTGAGTGTTCGTGTTTATTTATGGCATGAAACAACTCGCAGCATGGGTCTTTCTTATTAATATGTGACAAAAAACTCCACTTGAATCATTTGATTCCTCTTTACCGACAGAGGTCCGTACTCGAGAAAAGAAAATATCTTATTCTTCTCCCGAGCACGGGGTTTTCTTATAAAAATTTATCTTGTCTTTATGACGAGTTATTTTCCTTGGTTAACAATACTTATTGTTTTGCCCATATTTGCAGGTTCTTCAATTGTCTTTTTCCCTCATAGGGGAAATAAGGTGTATAGGTGGTATACTCTCTGTATATGTATCCTAGAGCTCCTTCTAATGACCTATGTCTTTTGTTATCATTTTCAATTGGACGATCCATTAACCCAATTGAAGGAGGATTTTAAATGGATCAATCTTTTTGATTTTCACTGGAGACTGGGAATCGATGGACTTTCCATAGGACCCATTTTACTGACAGGATTTATAACTACTTTAGCTACTTTAGCAGCTTGGCCAGTTACTCGAAATTCGCAATTTTTCTATTTCTTAATGTTGGCAATGTATAGTGGCCAAATAGGATTATTTTCTTCTCGAGACCTTTTGCTTTTTTTCATCATGTGGGAATTAGAATTAATTCCTGTTTACTTACTCTTATCCATGTGGGGAGGAAAAAAACGCCTGTACTCGGCTACAAAGTTTATTTTGTGCACTGCAGGAGGTTCCATTTTTCTCTTAATAGGAGTTCTAGGTATGGGTTTATATGGTTCCAATGAACCAACATTAGATTTAGAAAAATTAGCTAATCAATCATATCCTGCAGCATTGGAAATAATATTCTATTTTGGTTTTCTTATTGCTTATGCTGTCAAATCGCCGATGATACCCCTACATACATGGTTACCAGATACCCACGGGGAAGCACATTACAGTACATGTATGCTTTTAGCTGGAATCTTATTAAAGATGGGAGCATATGGATTGATTCGGATCAATATGGAATTATTAGCTCATGCTCATTCTAGATTGTCTCCCTGGTTAGTGATAGTAGGAATAATACAAATCCTTTATGCAGCTTCAACCTCTCTCGGTCAACGCAATTTAAAAAAACGTATTGCCTATTCTTCCGTCTCTCATATGGGTTTCATAATTATAGGAATTGGTTCTATAACTAGCATGGGACTCAATGGAGCCATTTTACAAATACTCTCTCATGGATTGATTGGTGCTGCACTCTTTTTCTTAGGAGGAACCTGTTGGGATAGAATACGTTTTGTTTATCTCGAAGAGATGGGGGGGATATCTATCCCAATGCCAAAAATATTTACTATGTTTAGTAGTTTCTCGATGGCTTCTCTTGCATTGCCCGGAATGAGTGGTTTTGTTGCAGAATTATTAGTCTTTTTTGGAATAATTACTAGCCCAAAATATCTTTTAATGCCAAAAATGTTAATGACTTTTGTAATGGCAATTGGAATGATATTAACTCCTATTTTTTTATTATCTATGTTACGTCAGATTTTCTATGGATATAAGCTATTCAATGTTCCAAACTCTAATTTTTTTGATTCTGGACCACGAGAACTATTTGTTTCTATCTGTATGTTTCTACCTGTAATAGGAATTGGTATTTATCCTGATTTAGTTTTCCCATTATCGGTTGACAAGGTACAAGTTATACTATCTAATTATTTTTATAGATACTAATTTTATATATTGAAAATATATAATTTTCATTAATTGGAAAGAAAGTCTTATAATTATTTGACTTTCATATTTTCACGATTCTTCGTTGTAGAATGAAAAAAAAAAGAAGAGTTAATTAGAATTGTAATGAGCTAGGGTTTTTGAGAACCATTTGAATAATTTCCCCATTCAAACGGTTTTCAAAAACTCCCACAAATTTTCATTGTGTATCGGACGATGTTTTTATGTATTCGTCATATAGTTTATTTTCTTTAATTAGATATTAATTGGAATGAACCGTAACTATGGAACCCGATTCCTAATAGATTGATCCCAAAATAGCATATCCAAATTAGGAGAAATCCTATAGAAGCCATAAATGCCGAATTCGTGCCTTGGTCTTGGAATTTTGAATTTGTTCTAGTATGTAAATAAATTGCAAATATGGTCCAAGTAATAAATGCCCAAGTTTCCTTAGGGTCCCAATTCCAATAAGAACCCCATGCTTCGTTAGCCCATACTGCTCCAGAAAGAATGCCTATGGTTAAAAAAGTAAACCCTAAACTAATGACACGATAACTCCAATAGTCTAAACGCTGAATTAATTGATATTTGTAAAAATTTTGAAATGAGAGAAAAGAAGTATTTTTAAAGACACTCCCTTTTTCTTTGAAATATTCCATCTCACCAAAGAAAAACGACTTCCTTAAACTGAAAAAATTCTTGTTTTTCAAAAAAAAATTGATATTCTTTTGAAATGTAATCACTATAAGAGCAACTGATAATAACGATCCACATAAAAGAGCTGCATAGCTCAATAGCATCATACTGACATGCATCATTAACCATTGAGATTGTAGAGCGGGTACTAATATTGCGGGTTGATGCATTTCAGTTGAAAGACCTGACGTGGCGAAACCTTGGGTAAAAAGGGCACTTGGTGCAGTTATTGCACTTAAATTATTTTTATGATTCCCAAGATATGGAATCCTATGAATAATAAAGAAACTCCAAGAAAGGAAGATTAATGATTCGTATAAATTACTTAAAGGAAAATGTCCCGAAGAAATCCAACGAATAACTAAAAACCCCGTTATAGATAAAAAAGTGGCTATCATCCCTTTTTCTGACGAATGACGTAATCCTTCAATTTCGTAGACTAATAAGTTCATCAAATGAATCATAATCACAATTGAAATGATTGAAAAGGAAATATGAGTTAATATATGTTCTAAGGTCACAAATATCATCAACATAAAAAGGGTCCCTATTAAAGAATTGAAATCGGGGATTAAAATATTCTATTATATCTATTGTGTCTATATTATTTATTATTATATATGCCGCCACTCGGACTCGAACCGAGATGCTCTAGCACTGCTTCCTAAGAGCAGCGTGTCTACCAATTTCACCATGGTGGCTTACCTGAAATAATAATAGGAAATTCATGTTGAATTGTCGAGATTCAATAGAGTTGGAAACAATGAAGAAAGATTCATTTCCATATAACATATAAATGGAAATGTTAAATAATAATAATATTTATTAAGTATCTTCATAAGTTCAGTTTTAAAAATTAACTTTTCCATACTAGAAATCTAGCTTTTGTTAATCCAGAATAATCAGAATTCAAGAGTTTTGTTCTCAGTCATCAGTCAAGGTATAAAATTCAATTTTTTTTTAGTTTCATTTATTTATACTCTAACTTAGAATCTCATTCACTTTATTTTTTATATTAATATTATTTAAATTAATTTTTTATATTATAATATTATATTAATATTCTGAATATTTAATATTACATTATCCAAATATCAGAAAAAATATATAAAATAAAAATCTATTTGTCTATTCAAATAAAATTGTTTTAGAATATTTTTTATTTATTTTACTATTTAATTGATTTTTATTTTATTCTTTTTTTATTTTATATTCTGAAATAAAAATATGCTCTTATATTATTTAGATAAATTTATGGAATAAGTATGTATAATGAATAATAAAGAATGATTCTTCTTTTGAAAAATATATGTCTTTCACATACAACGATAAAAATAAGTCACCTATTTTTGAATGGCAGTTCCAAAAAAACGTACTTCTATGTCAAAAAAGCATATTCGTAGAAATCTTTGGAAAAAAAAAGGCTCTTTAGCGGCAGTAAAAGCTTTTTCTTTAGCTAAATCTGTTTCCACCGGACAGTCAAAAAGTTTTTTTGTCGCACAAAAAAAAGTCTTGGAAAAATCTTAATTAACATGTATCAAAGAACTTCCAATTTTCTATTTTTGAATTGGAAGACAAATAATTCAAATTTTCTAATGTTTTTATTTTATTTAACTTTTACATATTAGTTAAAGCCGGGTAATATGAAAAATAAGAATCTTTCTGTTTACTGGATTCAAAGTACTAAGTATTGTGTATTTTATTTTTTTTATAGTCTTTCTATTTATTAAAATTTATATTGATTTATATTGAATTCGTGAGATGATTTTTTCTTTCTTCATAATTGTGCTTTTCTATTTTGAAAAGCACAATTATGATATACAACAAATAATCTGAAATATATCTAAATCTATATATTTCATTATGTTTTATACTTAAGGTGTTAGGTCTCGAAATAATTGAAAAAAAAAAAAAATTCAAAAATATAAGGATATACAATATTTATCAAATATATAATTGTACATAAATCTAATGTAATGTAAAGGTAAAATCCAATTATTCAAAATATAATATGGTGTCATATCGTTTCAGAAAAGTCTTTTTTTTTCTAGAGTTGAAAGTTAGTTAATAACTAAGTAAAAAACTTGACTAATTATTTGATCATATTATTTGACCAACTCATTGCAACTCTTTTTTAAAATATTTGATAAAACAACAAATAAGAATTCCAATCTTTTTCATATCTTTTTTTTTTAGTTTTATTATTGTTTTGTTTTTTAAAAAGAGATCATAATCGGTGAATCGGAAACAATTATAATAAAAAAGAACAATTTGTTTTCTTATGGAATATACATATAAATATGCATGGATAATACCCCTTTTTCCGCTCCCAGTTACTATGTCAATAGGATTTGGACTTCTACTTATTCCGACAGCAACAAAAGATATTCGTCGTATGTGGGCTTTCCCAAGTGTTTTACTGCTAAGTATAGCTATGTGGTTTTCAGCCAATTTTGCTATTCAGCAAATAAATGGAAGTTTGACCTATCAATGTCTATGGTCTTGGACCATCAATAATGATTTTTTATTAGAGTTCGGATACTTGATCGATCCACTTACTTCTATTATGTCAATGCTAATTACTACTGTTGGAATCTTGGTTTTTATTTATAGTGACAATTATATGTCTCACGACCAAGGATATTTAAGATTTTTTGCTCATATGAGTTTTTTTAATGCTTCAATGTTGGGATTAGTTACTAGTTCCAACTTGGTACAAATTTATATTTTTTGGGAACTCGTGGGAATGTGTTCGTATTTCTTGATAGGTTTTTGGTTCACACGACCCGTTGCAGCGAGTGCTTGTCAAAAAGCTTTTGTAACTAATCGTATAGGAGATTTTGGTTTATTATTAGGAACCTTAGGATTTTATTGGATAACTGGTAGTTTCGAATTTCGGGATTTATTCCAAATAGTGAATACCTTGATCCATAATAATGGGGTCAATTCTTTATTTGTTACTTTATGTGCCTTTTTATTATTTGTCGGTGCAATTGCTAAATCCGCACAATTCCCCCTTCA